AGTTACATGACACTGTTTTTATTAGTATTTTGAATATTAGGTTACTCAAGAGTTGCCCAACGAATCTGTTGATTCTGAATCGTGGGAGGTGTCGATGTCAAAGATGATGAATTTATTTCTTTTTCTACCCCTAATCACTTTATTTTTTTTAGTACCTTCTAGAATAATTGATGAATCAAAAACTTTCAATTGAACTGAGTCTTTCAATTGGTATAATATTTTTGCGTATCCTCGTATCTTTCAAAAGTGGAAACTTAGGAAAGTGCTTTCTAAACATATGTATAAAAAGAACAGATTTCCTTTAGCTCCTCCATGCCTACTATAACTAGTTATTTCGGTTTTTTACTAGCGGCTTTAACTCTAACCTCGGCTCTATTTATTGGTCTGAGTAAGATAGGACTTATTTGAAATTAATTGAATGAATAATTCATAAAAAGAAATCCTTCTGTGGTATTCCATATATTTGGTAGTTCCTTACCGTGTTAATTACCAATTATTGGGAATTGAGATTCCTAAGCAATACGAATTAATAGTAATATTTCGGGATAGATATTACCTCCCCTTTTCCCTTTTCAAATAAATTAAATTGAAATGATTGAAGTTTTTCTATTTGGAATTGTCTTAGGTCTAATTCCTATTACTTTGGCTGGATTATTCGTAACCGCATATTTACAATACAGGCGTGGTGATCAGTTGGACCTTTGATTAATATTAATTCACATCTCTTTTTTTAACTGACCTCCTCCTTTCTTTAATTTCATTTTTTTTGGGGGGGGTCAAAGGTCAAATTCAGATTGCTGTATTTCAGTTCCGTGGAATTTTCGATCTAACAAGACAAGAGCAGAATCACGCTCTGTAGGATTTGAACCTACGACATTGGGTTTTGGAGACCCACGTTCTACCGAACTGAACTAAGAGCGCTTTCTTACCACAACGGAAAAGACTGTAAAGAAGGGGATTCTTTTTTTTATATAGTATAGAACCCCCCAAAAAAATTCAACCCCAATAAATACTTCTTGCATATGTATACTATCATAAAATTGAAAATTATGTATTATGTATGTCCAAATTGAATCGCTCTAAAATGTATCTCTGGTTACTGCTTCGAGGAGCAATAATAGGTAGGGATGACAGGATTTGAACCCGTGACATTTTGTACCCAAAACAAACGCGCTACCAAGCTGCGCTACATCCCTTTCAACTGGTCTACAGTATCATTGTAGAAAATCCCCGTCTTGTTTTCCACATCCTTATTTTATTTCCATTTCCTTCCTTTCTATGCAAAATGTATCTTGCCATTTCTTCCTCTTGGTCTCATATCATATAACATATAATAATAAATTAATATTTTTCTCGGGAATTCTCAGGCGCAAAGGGACCCGTTTTTTTGCTTTAAGAAAAAGAAAATCTTCTCTACCGAATCATTGCACATGTCAAGTTGAATTGGGGATTCCACACACAAATACAAGTGGTCTTTAACTACATATACATCTCTTACCATAATGTATTACAATATGGAATATAAAAAAAAGAAGGAGGATTCTCAATGCGAGATTTTAAAACATATCTTTCCGTGGCACCGGTACTAAGTACTCTCTGGTTCGGGTCTTTAGCGGGTTTATTGATAGAAATCAATCGTTTCTTCCCAGATGCGTTGACATTTCCTTTTTTTTCATTCTAGTTATTGATATGGAAAGGGGTGAAGAAGATTAGAGATAGAGTCAAATATTTGTGACTAATCTCTCTTTCCCGTCTTTTTTTTTCGAATTAGATAGATTGAATACGGGGGTAAAGAGAAAGAAAAAAGTGGATTCAACCTCAGTTAAATTCGGGTTAAGGCTCCAATTAAATTAAGAATCAAATTAATAATAGAGTTAAAAGAAAACAAAAGGGAAATGTGACTAGAATAAGAGTATCATGCAATACAAGATACTTAAATGAAATACTGTACTGCGATTAGAAATCGCTTTCGAAATTGTTGTATTACTTATTATTTACTATATTAATTGCAACAAAATCTTTATTTCATAATTTGATTTTGAGTTGTTAGCCACTTCTATTTTTTCGTCCCTTTTCCTTTCTTCTTATTTGCGTCGGATCGGAAAATAGAAACGTTGGGTGAATCAAAAACCCAAAGGAGGTTCATGGCCAAGGGTAAAGACGTTCGAGTAAGGGTTATTTTGGAATGTACCGGTTGTGTTCGAAACGGTGTTAATAAGGAATCAACGGGTATTTCCAGATATATTACTCAAAAGAATCGACACAATACACCTAGTCGATTGGAATTGAGAAAATTCTGTCCGTATTGTTTCAAACATACAATTCATGGGGAGATAAAGAAATAGATATAGATCGAACCGAGTGCTTGGGTGTCACCCTTTCAAGGAACATGAAAAAAATTTAGATATATATTTCTATTATTTCATATATTGAAATAAAAACAACTAAATAAATATAGACAAACCCAATCCTATGAATTTCTTCTATAATTTTTTTTTGATTTGATCGAAATAGTATTTTAGGGATAAGGAATAAACAAATTATGGATAAATCCAAGCGACTCTTTCTTAAATCCAAGCGATCTTTTCGTAGGCGTTTGCCCCCGATCCAATCGGGGGATCGAATTGATTATAGAAACATGAGTTTAATTAGTCGATTTATTAGTGAACAAGGAAAAATATTATCTAGACGGGTGAATAGATTAACCTTAAAAGAACAACGATTAATTACTATTGCTATAAAACAAGCTCGTATTTTATCTTCGTTACCTTTTCTTAATAATGAGAAACAATTTGAAAGAAGGGAGTCAACCACCAGAACTCCTGGTTTTAGGAACAGAAAAAAATAGGCTTACTTTTCAATTGAATCAAAATTCTAATCCGAACTCAAAAACAGATGGACGTTTTGTTCAAAAAATCCGAGAATCATTCGTGTCGTAAGAAAAAAAAGAATCGGGTAAGAGGAATAAATTTTTTTATCGGGCGTGTTCGCTCATTTTGACGACTTTATCATATTATCAGATTTTATCATACTAATTTCTACTCTACCTTCCCGGAGTTCATTCTCCAGAGAATTCCATTTCAAAAAGTTTGGCGGATTCCTTCCAATCCCCTTATTTTAGGATCTCGTTGGAAATCATATAAAGACAATTCCTATTTGATATAGCCATTTGTGCAAGGATTTTACGATTAAGAAGCAACTGCCCCTTATACAGATTATGTATTAATCTACTATAAATATAGGATGCCCCCGCCCCGCGAATTACTGCATTTATTCGAGTGATCCACAAACGACGAAAATCCCTTTTTTTCCTATCTCTATCACGATGCGCCGAAACCAAAGCTCTTATTTTCTGTTGAATAATTGTTCGAGTAAGTCTTGAATGAGCCCCGCGAAAACTTGATGCAAATAAACGCATTTTTGTTCTACGTCTTCGAGCTATATATCCTCGTCTAATTCTGGTCATTGAGTAAATGAAACTTTAATGAATAACTAATCGATTTCCTTTCTTTCAGTTATTCTTTTCCCCCTTCCTAGTCTATTAATAACAAAACGGATTCTTCCAATTTATAAAATAAAAATTCCAATGGCTTTTGCTACTATAACCTTCCCTACCACGCTTTTTTCCTTTTTTCTAGGCATTGGAAAAATAAAAATAGAAATAGCTAAAGAAATTGTGGGTTCCATCGTCTCTATGGTTACTTCTTAAACGGTGAGGTCTTCTCTATACACCGGAGCCCTTTCCTTCATTTTATTGGTAACTTGTACAGTTACCACTCTTTGGCTCTACCCATGAATTTTCCAGTAATGGGTCTTTCATAATGAGATATACCTTATACAGTAACGGTATTTAATTATGAAGATTGGTTGGGTAGCTGACCTTGTGAGTCCGTTCTTCTAAACATAATATTTCTACTTTTTTAAATAGGATTTCCCCCGCTTAATGGGTAACTATTTGTTACCAATGGGGAATTCTTTCTCATCTTAAATTGAAAATTCAGGTGATTTAATTTGCACCAATTGAAACCATAAATTTCATACACAATAGAAAGATATGATAGATCCATCTTTTTTAGATCGTGAATGGAGTTCTTCCATTCTATCCGATTCACCGGTACTGATCATTGATACTGGAAAAATTGTTTTTTCTTTTGTTTTGTCTCAGCCCATGATTTAAACGAGTCGCACATACACCCTCGTACATGTTCCTCGACGCTGAGGGCATCCCCCAAGAGCGGGGGATTTCGTGACGTTTCTGATTGGCTGTCTTGGGTTTCTAATAAGTTGTTTAATAGTTGGCATGCTGAATTATACATTATGGGCTGGTTTAGATTGATCCTAACCGGATGATTATGAATTTATTCGATTTCAATATATTAATAGAATATTAAACCCTTAATTAAGTAATTAAGAAGTAAGAAGATAAAATCTTAAATCGTATATTTGCACGAAATCACTGCTATTTTTTATCCAACCGCTACAAAATCAACAATTCCATGAGCTTGGGCTTCTGTTGCTGACATAAAAGTATCCCTTTCCATATCTTCGGATACAGCCCATAAGGGCTTGCCTGTTCTTTGTACATAAACCCTTGTAAGGATTTCGCGCAGTTTCAGTAGTTCTTCCGCTTCCAGGATAAGTTCGGACGTTTGTGCCTCATAAAAACCGGCAGCAGGTTGATGGATCATTACCCTGATCATATAATATAACACAATCAAAGGTTCCTGTATCTCGCACGAGGAGGCAAGGCGAAGAGATAAAGAATAAAATAAGAAAAAGATAGAAAACCGTACGGGCATTTTTTTCACATTGCATACGGCTCCACAATGGAATTTTTTTACCTTTCATCGAAGAAAGAGAAAATGTGGTATCTATTATACCCAGATCGGTAAATGATCCAATTACCACCCTTCTTTTTTTTTTCGGAGGAGTTCAAAAATACTATGATGGCCCCGTTGCTTTAATATATTTATTTCGTCTGTGATTCAGCAATCCCAAAGTTTCTTTTTTTTTTCGTACTCTTTCATAACATAAATGTTGTTAATAACCTGCCGGTGTGAAAAAGGTTTGTGACGCTGAAATCGACCTACGATAGGTAAGATAAAATCGGAAATACCCTTCCTTTATCTCATACTACTCTTTCGATACATAATCTAATATTTTGAAAAACAATAAAAAATTGGCATATCGAATTCGAAGTGCCATGCTAATATTACTTAATATTAATAATTCATATGGCGAAGGCATAGTCTTCTTTTTTCTCTTAAATAAAAAACCCATTGGCGCCAAGCGTGAGGGAATGCTAGACGTTTGGTAATTGCTCCTCCGACCAGGATAAAAGACCCCATTGAGGCGGCTAATCCCATGCATATTGTCTGTATATCTGGTCGCACAAATTGCATAGTATCGTAAATGGCTATTCCAGGTATTACCCATCCGCCGGGAGAGTTTATAAGCAAATACAGATCCTTGGTATCACTCTCCGAACTGAGATATACAAAAAGACCAATAAGTTGATTCGAAACATTGCTATCAATCGCTTGGCCTAAAAAAATTAATCTTTCTCGATAAAGTCGGTTGATTCGGATAAAATTGTATCCCTTAGGAGCCGTACGGGCACCTTTTGATACATACGGTTCAACAAAACTAAAACTTGCGAAAAAAAAAATCAATGTGTAGCTTCCAGCCCTCTTTCTTTTTTTATAGCGGACTCCTTCTAATGAAGGAAGGGGCTTCTCTTTCATTTTTGAAGAACGATGCGTTTGGCCGGTTTTCCTAAAATATTAGAATATAAAAAACAGTTTTATCGCACTAACTTTTCATTGATGTATTTTTTCATCGAGATCAAATCCAAAAATCACGATGCCATTTTCTTGTTCCTGAATGGGCTTCTTCCATTTTTTTAGGTTTATGCTCTACTCCGAGTAAGGATCCGCCCGATTTTGATTTGCACATATAGGACAAATGACCCCAATACCACGTCTTTGTTTTTTTTTTTTTTTCATTTTTTCTCAATTTTGCAATTCATTTCTTTTATGTCTTCCGCCAAATATTCGACGTATCCATTATATTTATTATTCGATTGATTAACTGTTTGGGATCAGTGCTATTTAATAATTTCTTTCTAAATAGAATTGTTTATGATATCTATAAGTCCTAATAATAGATATATTACCAATTGGGTTTTTCTAAACGGAGCCTGGATACTTAATTTTATTGGTCCAGCCAAGTCGACCATAAATTATTTGAATTGCTAATATTAATCTGGATACCTCTTCACAAAACGGATCTAATTGCATTTCATTGCACTTCACGTTACAAATTTTTGATGATTCAATCGCTTTTTTTGGGGGCGAAAGAGAGGATATCTCGATCGGGGGAGAGAATGGGGAAATCCCATATGACCCAATATATCTGACAGGGCGCACTATATGTCAATCCAAGTTGGATTTCGCTCTCCGGGAGTTCGAAAAGGAACTTTTGGAACACCAATAGGCATAAACTGAAAGAAAAAAGAATTAAGTACTCTATTTCACTTTGATGTGGAAACGTAATAATGGTTTTATTATTTTAATAATATTTAATAATATTAGCTTTATCGTCATATTTTCTACATAGATAGAATAAGTTCATAAAATAAAGGAAAACAAAGAAAATTTTTACGAATAGGTACTTTGAATGATGACTAAATATGGATGCATGCGCTCTTCGAAAAGGGAATAAACCCCCATTGCGTATTGGTACTTATCGAGTATAGAATAGATCTGCTTCTCTTTTTTCCTATGAACCAAGTTGTTCCATTTTTACTAAAAGAATAGAACAAATAGTAACCCTTTTTCCGAGATAATCCACTGAAAAAAAAGGGGGTCCATAGCATAGTTTTTTCAATGCAATAAAGTTACATAGTGTCTATTTTTTGTTGATAAAGGGGTATTACCATGGGTTTGCCTTGGTATCGTGTTCATACTGTCGTATTGAATGATCCCGGTCGTTTGCTTTCTGTTCATATAATGCATACAGCTCTGGTTGCTGGTTGGGCCGGTTCAATGGCTCTATATGAATTAGCAGTTTTTGATCCCTCCGACCCTGTTCTCGATCCAATGTGGAGACAAGGTATGTTCGTTATACCCTTCATGACTCGTTTAGGAATAACCAATTCATGGGGCGGTTGGAGTATTACAGGAGGGACGATAACGAATCCGGGGGTTTGGAGTTACGAAGGTGTAGCCGGGGCGCATATTGTGTTCTCTGGCTTGTGCTTCTTGGCAGCTATCTGGCATTGGGTGTATTGGGATCTAGAAATATTTGGTGATGAACGCACAGGAAAACCTTCTTTGGATTTGCCTAAGATCTTTGGAATTCATTTATTTCTCTCAGGAGTGGCTTGCTTTGGCTTTGGCGCATTTCATGTAACAGGATTGTATGGTCCTGGAATATGGGTGTCCGACCCATATGGACTAACTGGAAAGGTACAATCTGTAAATCCCGCGTGGGGTGTGGAAGGTTTTGATCCCTTTGTTCCAGGAGGAATAGCCTCTCATCATATTGCAGCAGGGACATTGGGCATATTAGCAGGCTTATTCCATCTTAGTGTCCGCCCGCCCCAACGTCTATATAAAGGATTACGTATGGGCAATATTGAAACCGTTCTTTCCAGCAGTATCGCTGCTGTCTTTTTTGCAGCTTTTGTTGTTGCTGGAACTATGTGGTATGGTTCAGCAACTACTCCTATCGAATTATTCGGTCCCACCCGTTATCAATGGGATCAGGGATACTTTCAGCAAGAAATATATCGAAGAGTTAGCGCTGGACTAGCCGAAAATCAAAGTTTATCAGAGGCTTGGTCTAAAATTCCTGAAAAATTAACTTTTTATGATTACATCGGAAATAATCCAGCGAAAGGGGGATTATTCAGAGCGGGTTCAATGGATAACGGAGATGGAATAGCTGTCGGGTGGTTAGGACATCCTATCTTTAGAGATAAAGAAGGGCGTGAACTTTTTGTACGTCGCATGCCTACTTTTTTTGAAACATTTCCAGTTGTTTTGGTAGACGGAGATGGAATTGTTAGAGCCGATGTTCCCTTTAGAAGGGCAGAATCGAAGTATAGTGTCGAACAAGTAGGCGTAACCGTTGAGTTCTATGGTGGCGAACTGAACGGAGTGAGTTATAGTGATCCTGCGACTGTGAAAAAATATGCTAGACGTGCCCAATTGGGTGAAATTTTTGAATTAGATCGTGCTACTTTGAAATCCGATGGTGTTTTTCGTAGCAGTCCAAGAGGTTGGTTTACTTTTGGACATGCTTCCTTTGCTCTGCTCTTTTTCTTCGGGCACATTTGGCATGGTGCTAGAACCTTATTCAGAGATGTTTTTGCTGGTATTGACCCAGATTTGGATGCTCAAGTGGAATTTGGAGCATTCCAAAAACTTGGAGATCCAACTACAAGAAGACAAGTAGTCTGATGCAGCATTGCTCTGTTATTTTTCGCTTCTCACCTCTATTTTCTCTTTGTGATTTTACATAGGATACTGAAAAAGTCTGGATTTAAATCTCCGCCCTTTCGCCTTTTCTTTGATTTTTTTTCTTTAATCGGGGAGATGATCCCCAATAAACAGGTATGGAAGCTATAATTGTAAACCGCGATCAAATTTATGGAAGCATTGGTTTATACATTCCTCTTAGTCTCGACTCTAGGGATCATTTTTTTCGCTATCTTTTTTCGCGAACCACCTAAAGTTCCAACTAAAAAATGAAATGATTTTTCATTATCTGAATTGAAGTAATGAGCCTCCCAACATTGGGAGGCTCATTACTTCAACTAGTCCCCGTGCTCTTCGAACGGGTCTCTTAGTTGTTGAGAGGGTTGCCCAAAAGCAGTATATAAGGCGTACCCAGTAAAACTTACAAGTAATCCAGATATAGAGATGGCGACTAGGGTTGCTGTTTCCATTATTATATAATTTCAAGACCACAATGGATCTATGATAAGATTGTTTATTTACAACGGAATGGTATACAAAGTCAACAGATCTCAATGAATACAAAATAGGATTTATGGCTGCACAAACTGTTGAGGGTAGTTCTAGATCTGGTCCAAGACGGACGTCTGTAGGGGCTTTATTGAAACCATTGAATTCGGAATATGGTAAAGTAGCTCCTGGATGGGGAACTACTCCTTTAATGGGTGTCGCAATGGCTCTATTTGCGGTATTCCTATCTATTATTTTGGAGATTTATAATTCTTCCGTTTTACTGGACGGAATTTCACTGAATTAGATTTATAAGAACCCTAGCTTTTAAATAAAAATACAAAAAACGATGCATTTAGGCCTCGGCTTTTTATTTTAGCTTATTCTTTTTTGGTAGTTCGACCGCGAAATTTTTGTGTTTCTGTATTTCCGGAATATGAGTGTGTGACTTGTTATAATTGATCCTATTGAGAGTACAGAGAGTGGGTCTGTCGTCTTGATAGAGATGGTTTTACCCCGTCGGATATTCATTCTAGTATCTGGAGCACGGAATATATGAAATATATCACGAAGTATTTGAACTATGATTCATACTTAATATTCAGACCTCGTGGCCGGATTCCTCAAATTTTTCCAAAGAAAAAGTTTTCAATTGAAAGAGTTTTCTTCTTTCAAATTCCCGTTTCTGCTTTGATTTTGCTCAAAGAACAAACTTTTCTTTCTAGTTTTAGTCATTATATCGATTCTACTCGTTGAATAAATGATGATCCAATGGTTCTTACTCAGGGAATCCTTGACTTAGCTTGAAGGTTTTATTGAATCATCGTGGTTCTAGTATGAATTTAAGGTTTCAATTGATTCCTAGGGTCTTAACAAGAAAATTCCTATCAATAATAAAGAAAACAAAAGGAAAGCTACATTACATACAAATTAAAATAACAGATGAAAGAAAAAAATAGGGAAATAGAAGATTCAAGAGGCCTGGAACGATCAACAGAAAGACAAGTGAGCCTACTTGATTTTTTGACATTCTAATTATAACAAAAAAAAAAAGAGCTTTCTTACTTTTACTCTTTCGTATTTTTAGCGAAAATTGAATCAAAAGATTAAGAAGTTTCCAATTTTGTATTCCATACCTCTTTTAACCTGTTTTTTGTTTGAGCTGTACGAGATGAAATTCTCATATACGGTTCTCAGAGGGGGAGTCCCCTTGGTTTACCTATCTCAATAAAGTCTACGATTGGTTCGAAGAGCGTCTCGAGATTCAGGCGATTGCAGATGATATAACTAGTAAATACGTTCCTCCTCATGTCAACATATTTTATTGTCTAGGAGGAATTACGCTTACTTGTTTTTTAGTACAAGTCGCTACAGGGTTTGCTATGACTTTTTACTACCGTCCGACCGTTACGGAGGCTTTTGCTTCTGTTCAATACATAATGACGGAAGCTAACTTTGGTTGGTTAATCCGATCAGTTCATCGATGGTCAGCCAGTATGATGGTCCTAATGATAATCCTGCACGTATTTCGTGTGTATCTCACTGGTGGTTTTAAAAAACCTCGCGAATTGACTTGGGTTACAGGTGTGGTTCTGGCTGTATTGACCGCATCCTTTGGTGTAACAGGTTATTCTTTACCCTGGGACCAAATTGGGTATTGGGCAGTAAAAATAGTAACAGGCGTACCGGAAGCGATTCCGGTAATAGGATCGCCTTTGGTAGAGTTATTACGTGGAAGTGCTAGTGTGGGACAGTCCACTTTGACGCGTTTTTATAGTTTACACACGTTTGTATTACCTCTTCTTACTGCCGTATTTATGTTAATGCATTTCCTAATGATACGTAAGCAGGGTATTTCTGGTCCTTTATAAAGAATATAGAGAGATTTGTAATCAATCATTTTTTTTATTACTTGGGGGAGGAACAATAATATTTCATTGCTACAAATATGGATTATTGACAAAGAATAAGACATTTATTTTGAAATTTCCCCTCAACTCCACAATATTGTATTATTTATTTGACATGAATGAATAGTTGAAGGGAATTCTCCGAAGAGAAAATGGATTATGGGAGTGTGTGACTTGAACTATTGATTGGGCCGTGCAGAAGTATGCCTTTATCTGCTACATTGAAATTCACAAAAAAATGTGTCTTTATTCCAACCGCCGCCCTATAGAGAGGATAGGCTGGGTTCGCTTGAAGAGAATCTTTTCTATGATCAGACCGAAGCATGCCGTGCATGAATAGGCTCCGTAAAATCCAGTAGAAGTAAAATCCAGTAGAATAAGTGATGTGGCATAATCCCGATTTTTTTTAGTTATTTTACTTACTTAATAGTATGGAAATGCATTCATTTCTTCTGCATCGATCCGTTTTATGATCCTATCGGAGTGAAACAAAGGATCTAAAGAAGAGCAGCGGCTAGACTATATTAGTAACAAGCAAATCCTTTGTACGCGAAAAAAAAAAATATCACTCGATCCATTTTTTTGTGGGGATAAGGGTGAATCGCAAGGGCTGAGACAACCCAGAAAGCTCTTGATTATGATCAATATTGTAAGCCTACTTGGGTATGGAGCATTTACCTATAAGAACTTAATTCTTTGCAATGGATAGTTGCAACTTCGTAAAATGGAATCCAAAAATAGAATTATTCATATATGTGTGGATATGGCTAAATATAGCTTTTCTAAAATCTATATATATATATAGATTTTTTTATATGTATCCGTTTAGTTCGGTGGATTCTTGCTCGAGCCGGATGATGAAAAATTATCATGTCCGGTTCTTTGGGGGGATGGATCTATAAGAATTCACCTATCCCAATAACAAAAAAACCTGACTTGAGTGATCCTGTATTAAGAGCTAAGTTGGCTAAAGGTATGGGTCATAATTATTACGGAGAACCCGCATGGCCCAACGATCTTTTATATATTTTTCCAGTAGTAATTCTCGGTACTATTGCATGTAATGTAGGCTTAGCGGTTCTAGAACCATCAATGATTGGTGAACCCGCGGATCCGTTTGCAACCCCTTTGGAAATATTACCCGAATGGTATTTCTTTCCCGTATTTCAAATACTTCGTACAGTACCCAACAAACTTTTGGGTGTTCTTTTAATGGTTTCAGTACCCGCGGGATTATTAACAGTACCCTTTTTAGAAAATGTTAATAAATTCCAAAATCCATTTCGCCGCCCAGTAGCGACAACCGTCTTTTTGATTGGTACCGCAGCGGCCTTGTTTTTGGGTATTGGAGCAACATTACCTATTGATAAATCCCTAACTTTAGGTCTTTTTTAACTTGATTCCTTTTTTAACTTGATTCCATTGTAAAATATCATAATGTGCGTATCTAGGGAGTAGTCGCTTCAGAGTCAAAGTGCATTCTCCCTAGATACCTCTATTCAATTCAATTCCGGTCCGAATGGATAGATTGTGCTAAAGGTGCAAACCCTTTTTTTTCGATTTTTAAGAAAAAAATGAACTAAATTTAATTCAATTGATTTAAAATTGATTTTATTTTGCTTTTAGGTAAATCAATTGTTAAGTGCTTTTCTATTTCTTTTCTAAAATGCCCAATATCCGTTTTACATCTTCTATGCGAAAATGCTCGATTTTCATAAGGTCTTCTTGACTGTTATTCAAAAGGTCGAATAATGTATGTATATTGGACTTTTTGAGACAATTATAGATCCTGGGAGACAATTCTGATTGGTCAATAAAAATGGATTTCCATGCTATTTCTTTTTTCTTTTTCTTTAGTTTAGCAACCCTATCGTGAAAAGTCAAATAGGGTAAAGAAACTTTGTATTGATTGTTCTCTAAATGTAAGTTTTCTTCTGCCGACTGGAGAAAGGGAATAAATAAATCAATCAAATTCCGGGAGGCTTCATGAAGTGCTTCTTTAGGAGTTAAACCTCCATTTGTCCATATTTCTAGAAAAAGGATCTCTTGTTTTTCATTTCCATTTCCATAAGAATGAATACTATGATTCGCGTTTCGAACAGGCATGAATATAGCATCTATAGGATAACTTCCGTCTTGAAAGTTATTTGGTGTTTTTATATTATATCCTCGATTCCTTTCAATTTGTAATCCAATACAAAAATCAGTTGGTTCCGTTAGGTTAGCTATATGCTGCGTATTATCAACGATTTCCACAGAAGGTGGTAAGAGGATGTCTTGAGCAGTTACATATCCAGGACCTTTGACACAAATAAGCGCGTCACGAGTTCCATATAGATTACTTCTCAATACAATTTCTTTCAAATTCATTAAAATTTCATGTACTGATTCTTGAATACCTACTATGGTAGAATATTCATGCGGGATTTTCTCAGATTTTGCGCGTGTAATACATGTTCCTTCGATTTCTCCAAGCAAAGCTCTTCGCATCGCAATGCCTATTGTGTCGGCTTGCCCTTTCATAAGTGGAGACAGAATAAAGCGTCCATAATAAAGACGCTTACTGTCTGCTCTTGATTCAACACATTTCCACTGTAGTGTCCGAGTAGATACTTTTAATTTCTCTCGAACCATAGTAATATTATTTGTCAGATTTTTGAGTCATTTATTTCTCTTGAAATCTCTTCAATGTTTATTTCTACACTCGCCTTTTTTTAGGGGGTCTGCAGCCATTATGTGGCATAGGGGTTACATCCCTTACGAAACTTAAAAGTATACCACTTCGACGAATAGCGCGTAATGCTGCATCTCTTCCGAGACCCGGACCTTTTATCATGACTTCTGCTCGTTGCATACCTTGATCTGTTACTGCTCGAATAGCATTTCCTGCTGCGGTTTGAGCAGCAAAAGGTGTCCCTCTTCTTGTACCCCTGAATCCACAAGTACCGGCGGAGGACCAAGAAATAACCCGACCCCGTACATCTGTAACTGTCACAATGGTGTTGTTGAAACTTGCTTGAACATGAATAACGCCCTTTGGTATTCGCCGTGCACTTTTACGTGAACCCACACGTCCAGTCCTACGTGAACCGCTTCTTGGTATAGATTTTGCCATATTTTATCATTTCCAAAATATAAGTCAGAGATATATGGATATATCCATTTCATGTCAAAACGGATCTTTTATTTTGATTTGTTCATCGGTTCCTTTAGAGAGTCCCTTTTCGAAAGATTATCCTTGTCTTTGTTTATGTCTCGGGTTGGAACAAATTACTATAATGCGTCCCCTTCTACGGATCAGTCGGCATTTTTCACAAATTTTACGAATGGAGGCTCTTATTTTCATAATTGTTATTCCTTAACTGAATTTCGAATCTACTTTACTGATTGGAAGAAAATAAGTTTCTTGAAATTTTTGAACCGTGAATTGGATCCTCATGAAAGGAATCTTGAAAAACCACCGAACCATTCGAATCTTTGTTGTGGGGTCTAGAAATTCTGCGCCCCCCCCCCGTTTGAATCATAACGACTTACTTAAATTTTGATTCTATCTCCTGGTAGTATATGTATAAAAGAGTGTCGGATCCTTCCTGAAACAGAACTTAGAATCTGACTTCATTATTTAAACGAACCCCGAACATACCATTGTGAAGTGATTCAGTAATTAAACCTTCATGAATCCATTTTTCTTCTTTTATTCCAGACAAACCCTCCTTGAAGTATCAACTAATGTAGGAAGGCGTGATATTAGACAACTTGGCTTTTTATTCGTTTTTTTCACAAACAGGAAGTTACAGATACAATTCGGATAGCAGAAAATTTACCATATATAGCACAAAATTTCTCCGCCGATTCCTTCTAGCCGAGCTGCTCGGTCTGTCATTATACCCCGAGAAGTAGAGAGAATTACAATCCCCATCCCGTCTAAAATTCTGGGAATTCGTTGATAGTTAGAATAGATTCGGAGACCAGGTCGACTTATTCGTTTTAAATTTAAAAGAGTTCTATATGGTCCTTTCCTATTCCTTCTATGTCGTAGGGTTAAAACAAAAAAATATTTGTTATTTTCTACAAGTTTCCTTACGTTTTCGAGAAAACCCTCTTGTAAAAGTATTTTAACAATGTTTTGGGTCATGTTAGTAGATGCTATTCGAACCGTTCCCTTTCGATCCATGTCAGCATTTCGTATAGAAGTTATTATGTCAGCAATAGTGTCCTTACCCATGATAAACTAAAATTATTGTTGCTTCCGAATTTGGATATAATCAGCATGTTCTTTTTTTATAAAAATTATTAAAGAAAATTCTTAAAAGTATATGCGTGAGACATAATCTACTAAATCTATTAATTTATCTATTTTATTTAAATACTATCACTATCTCACGGTCTCATATTATAATACCTCAGGTGCTAATGAAACTATTTTAGTAAAATTTAACTGTCTCAATTCCCGGGCGATCGCGCCAAAAACTCGGGTTCCTTTTGGATTTCCTTCTTGATCAATGACAACTGCAGCATTGTCATCATATCGTATTATTATACCGTTATCTCGTTTGAGTTCTTTACAAGTACGTACAATTACAGCTCTGATCACTTCTGATCTTTCTAGAGGCGTATTTGGTACTGCTTCTTTTATCACAGCAACAATAACATCACCAATATGAGCATATCGGCGATTACTAGCTCCTATTATTCGAATACACATCAAATCTCGTGCCCCGCTATTGTCTGCTACATTCAAATGGGTTTGAGGTTGAATCATATCGTTTTTTTTATCTGTTTTTTTAATGTAAAATAAAGCAAAGGACGAAGTAAAAAAAAAAAAAAAAAGAAAGAAAACCCTGCAATTGTTTTTTTTATACACAAGACTTCTTTCCTTTGGTTCTACATTTCTATCCAGAAATAATGAATTGAGTTCTTATAGGCATTTTGGACGCCGCTATTGAAATAGCCCTTCGAGCTATATTTTCGGCTACTCCACCCATTTCATAAAGTATTCTACCCGGTTTAACAACAGCTATCCAATATTCTGGGGATCCTTTCCCTGAACCCATACGGGTTTCCGTGGGTCTTACTGTAACTGGTTTGTCTGGAAATATACGTACCCATATTTTTCCGCCACGGCGTACATTTCGTGTCATTGCTCGGCGCCCTGCTTCGATTTGTCTAGATGTAATCCAAGCGGGTTCAAGTGCTTGAAGAGCATATCTACCGAAACAAATATGATTACCTCGATAAGATATTCCTTTCATTCTTCCTCTATGTTGTTTACGAAATCTTGTTCTTTTTGGGTTATAGTTGATGGTTCTTTTTCAATTCCATCTCTACTACAGAACTGGACATGAGAGTTTCTTCTCATCCAGCTCCTCGCGAATGAAACGACTAAAACAGATTTTCTCAAGATATACATGTGTTTAATGAATAATATGCTGAATCATAGGATTCTTTGAAATTGCATCTAATTAATCAATTCGTTAATCTATTCGAAATTTGTTTAGCGTGTTTCGATATTATTTAATAAAACATGTATTCTATTTCTAGATAATGTCAATGTCTTTTTTTATAACGTTATCGTTATAAAAAAATCTTTCTTTTGTTTTTCCTTTTATCATATGGGATCGACAAAAATGTATCAATCTAATAAAAAAGAACTTTCGCGGGCGAATATTTACTCTTTCCATATCTATTTCAGTTATAGGGTTAGTTCATGACCTCTCAAAATAAAAGAATAAAAGAGGAGGTACCTGGTTTGTTCCGCCATCCCACCCAATGAATCATTAAGATTCATTTTCAATAGAATCTTCTGCATTCACGGGTTATATCGTTCCCATTGCTTCTCGATTAATGGTTAGGTCTGAATTTTCCGGCGGAGTCCTTTTTTCTTAAGTCAATTTTCTCAGTCTTTATTGGCTCGAGGCTCTTGATTTTTTTGTTCTATAAGCGGATTCATCTAATTATGCATGAATCATTATTGAATTTATGCTTTATTACACTGCGTTTTATGAGATGACTCATCGACCTTACATATTGGAATCATATATCATTGATATTTCCGTTCTATCTTTCTCTCATCCTTCCACTTATCCGCATACTTTTTTTCTATTTTGCTTTCCGACTTAGAACTTCACAACTAATAATCCGATTGGTTTTTTTATCTTTATGCAAAAAAAGATTTCAGTTGCTACAATGATATGTCCAATATATTATATCTTTATCTTGACTGGTTCTTTGGATCCAGATAATGCGAAGCAATGAGTTGGTTATTAGTGCTATAGTTATTAGTTCATACTCTGGGACCTGGTCCGTTTTTTTGAATCCTAGCCCTAAAAAACCAACGAGTCACACACTAAGCATAGCAATTATATAAAATGATCAATCGGATTTTTATTGAACCCTCTAGAATTGCAGAATTGCTTTTTTTTTTGTTTTGCTTGAACATAAAAAGAATAAAAGGGTTTTTCTTTTTTTGTCCATTACTGGGTATAATGTAAAAACACGTAAAGTCTTATTATTCTTCGTCTACAAATATCCAAATTTTGATTCCTAATACCCCGTATATAGTTCGAACTGTATAGGAACAATAATCGATTTTAGCTCCAATGGTTTGTAGAGGAACCC